CCCCCCCCCCCCCAAAAAAACCAAACAAAAAAGCGATCTAATTGCACTTCATTACACTTCAAGCGCCAAATTTTTGATGATTCAATCAATCTTTTTGGAGGATCAGGGGTAGGTATATCTCGATCAGGGGAGAGAACGGGGAAATCCCATATCATATGACCCAATATATCTGACAAGTCGCACTATATGTCAACCCAAGATGCATCTTCCTCTCCAGGACTTCGGAAGGGTACTTTTGGAACACCAATGGGCATTAACTGGAGAAAAAATGAAGCCGTATATCTCACTTTGGTGTGGAAACGTAAGAATCGGTTTATTGTGTTAAGTTAAAAAGTATTTGTCTTTATCATATTTGAGTTATAAATCATAAATAAAAAGGGAACACCAAATATATGTCTGCATTCACTCCTATAAAATAGGGTAAACCCAGCAAAATACCATTGCGTATTGTTACTTATCGGGTATAGAATAGATCTGCTTCTTTTTGTTACTACAAATATAATAGTTCTATTATTACTAAAAAACTAGAAGAGATAGGAACCCTTTACCTGAGATAATCTACTGAAAAAAGTGAGTCCATAGTATAGTATTTTCCAGTGCAATAAAGTTACATAGTGTCTATTTTTTGTTGATATAAGAGGTATTTTCATGGGTTTGCCTTGGTATCGTGTTCATACCGTTGTATTAAATGATCCCGGCCGTTTGCTTTCTGTACATATAATGCATACAGCTCTGGTTGCTGGTTGGGCCGGTTCGATGGCTCTATATGAATTAGCAGTTTTTGACCCTTCTGACCCTGTTCTTGACCCAATGTGGAGACAGGGTATGTTCGTTATACCCTTTATGACTCGCTTAGGAATAACCAATTCCTGGGGTGGTTGGAATATCACGGGGGGAGCTATAACGAATCCGGGCATTTGGAGTTACGAAGGTGTGGCCGGGGCACATATTGTGTTTTCGGGTTTGTGCTTTTTGGCGGCTATCTGGCATTGGGTCTATTGGGATCTAGAAATATTTTGTGATGAACGTACCGGAAAACCTTCTTTGGATTTGCCCAAAATCTTTGGAATTCATTTATTTCTTGCAGGGGTGTCTTGTTTTGGTTTTGGCGCATTTCATGTAACAGGATTGTATGGTCCTGGAATATGGGTGTCCGATCCTTATGGACTAACCGGAAGGGTACAATCTGTAAATCCAGCATGGGGTGTGGAGGGTTTTGATCCTTTTGTTCCGGGGGGAATAGCCTCTCATCATATTGCAGCAGGGACATTGGGTATATTAGCAGGCCTTTTCCATCTTAGTGTGCGCCCACCCCAACGTCTATACAAAGGGTTGCGTATGGGAAATATTGAAACCGTCCTTTCTAGCAGTATTGCTGCTGTCTTTTTTGCAGCTTTTGTTGTTGCTGGAACTATGTGGTATGGTTCAGCAACTACCCCGATTGAATTATTTGGTCCCACTCGTTATCAATGGGATCAGGGATACTTCCAGCAAGAAATATATCGAAGAATTGGTGCTGGGCTAGTCGAAAATCAAAGTTTATCGGAAGCTTGGTCTAAAATTCCCGAAAAATTAGCTTTTTATGATTACATCGGCAATAATCCGGCAAAAGGGGGATTGTTTCGAGCGGGCTCAATGGACAATGGAGATGGAATAGCTGTCGGTTGGTTAGGACATCCTATTTTTAGAGATAAGGAGGGGCATGAACTTTTTGTACGTCGTATGCCTACCTTTTTTGAAACATTTCCCGTTGTTTTGGTAGATGGAGACGGAATTGTTAGAGCCGATGTTCCTTTTCGAAGGGCAGAATCGAAGTATAGTGTTGAACAAGTAGGTGTAACTGTCGAGTTTTATGGTGGTGAACTCAACGGAGTCGTTTATAGTGATCCAACTACTGTGAAAAAATATGCTAGACGTGCTCAATTAGGTGAAATTTTTGAATTAGATCGTGCTACTTTGAAATCGGATGGTGTTTTTCGTAGCAGTCCAAGGGGTTGGTTTACTTTTGGACATGCTTCGTTTGCTTTGCTCTTCTTTTTCGGGCACATTTGGCATGGTGCTAGAACCCTCTTCAGAGATGTTTTTGCCGGTATCGACCCCGATTTGGATGCTCAAGTAGAATTTGGAGCATTCCAAAAACTTGGAGATCCAACTACAAGAAAACAAGTGGTCTGATAGAACATTATTTTGTTTCTTTTTTATTTTTGTTTTGAATTTTACGTAGGGAACCAGAAAAATCTTGATTTGAATCATTGCATTTTGTTTTACTCTTGTTCTTTATACGGGAGATGATCCTAAATAAACAGGTATGAAAGCTATAATTGTAAACCACGATCAAATCTATGGAAGCACTGGTTTATACATTCCTCTTAGTCTCCACTTTAGGAATCATTTTTTTCGCTATCTTTTTTAGAGAACCGCCTAAAGTTCCAACTAAAAAGATGAAATGATTTTTTCTTATCTTAATTGAAGTAATGAGTCTCCCAATATATCAATATTGGGAGACTCATTACTTCAACTAGTCTCCATGTTCTTCGAATGGATCTCTTAGTTGTTGGGAGGGCTGCCCAAAAGCAGTATATAAGGCATACCCAGTAAAACTTACAAGTAAACCAGATATAGAGATGGCAACTAGGGTTGCTGTTTCCATTATTCTATATATATTATATAATTTCAAGACCAAAACGGATCTATAGGATAAGATCCTTTATTTACAGCGAAATGGTATACAAAGTCAACAGATCTCGATGAGTAAAAAATAGGATTTATGGCTACACAAACCGTTGAGGATAGTTCTCGATCTGGTCCAAGACGAACTATTGTAGGAGATTTATTGAAACCTTTGAATTCAGAATATGGTAAAGTAGCTCCGGGATGGGGAACGACTCCTTTGATGGGTGTTGCAATGGCTCTATTTGCGATCTTTCTATCTATTATTTTGGAGATTTATAATTCGTCCATTATACTGGACGGAATTTCTATGAATTAGATTCACAAGAACCGACTAACTAACTAACTTTATCAATATATCAATATAAAGTAAAGTGAAGCATTTAGGTCTTTTATTTCTGTACCATTCTTGGTAGTTCGACCGCGGAATTTCTTTGTTTCTGTATTTCCGGAATATGAGTGTGTGACTTGTTAGAATTGATCCTATTGATAGTACAGAACATAAAATGGATCTGTCATCTTGATAGAGATGCTTTTATCCCGTCAGATATTTATTCGAGTATCTGGAGCACGGAATATAGAAAATGAATTCTTTCGAACTATGATTCATATTTAATATTTAGACCTCGCAACCGGACTTAAAAAATGTTTCAAACAAAGAGTTAGAAGAAAAAAATCGAAAGATTTTGATTCTTTCAAACTGCTGTCGCTTCTCTTTTTTTTGTATAAAAGGACAGGCGTTTCTTTGGATTTTTTCATTATATCTATCCATTCAATAAGTGATGATTCAGCGATTCTTACTCAGGGAATTTTTGGACTTCGATTAAAGGTTTTTTTGAATCATCGTGGTTCTGGTATGAATCTGAGGTTTTTTTCATTGATTCATAGGGTCTTAACAAGAGAATTCCTATCAATAATCAATAATAATATAAGAAAGAAGACAGCAAGAAAATCGCCTTATACACACAAATCAAAAGTAATACAAATACAAAAAAAATGAAGTAAATAATAGAATAGTCAAGAGGCCTGTAAGGAAAGGATCAAGATAAAGACGAGTGAGCCGACTTGATATTTTGGCATTCTAACCACAAAGAATAGTTTTCGGATTTCTATTTTTTCTTATCTTCATAGAAGGAAGATTGGAATCATAAGATTAACTTAAAGTTAAGAAATTTCAAACTTTGTAGTACACATATCCGTTTCAGTTACAACCATTATTTGGGTATTTCTGTTTGAGCCGTACGAGATGAAATTCTCATATACGGTTCTCAGGGGGGTTTCTTGGTTTACCTATCTCAATAAAGTCTATGATTGGTTCGAAGAACGTCTTGAGATTCAGGCGATTGCCGATGATATAACTAGTAAATATGTCCCGCCTCATGTAAACATATTTTATTGTTTGGGAGGAATTACACTTACTTGTTTTTTAGTCCAAGTAGCGACGGGGTTTGCTATGACTTTTTATTATCGTCCGACCGTTAGTGAGGCTTTTGCTTCTGTTCAATATATAATGACTGAAGCTAATTTTGGTTGGTTAATCCGATCAGTTCATCGATGGTCGGCAAGTATGATGGTCTTAATGATGATCCTGCACGTATTTCGTGTGTATCTCACAGGTGGTTTTAAAAAACCTCGAGAATTGACTTGGGTTACAGGTGTAGTTTTGGCCGTATTGACTGCATCTTTTGGTGTAACTGGTTATTCTTTACCCTGGGATCAAATTGGTTATTGGGCAGTAAAAATTGTAACAGGCGTACCCGAAGCTATTCCTGTAATAGGATCGTCTTTGGTAGAGTTATTACGCGGAAGTGCTAGTGTGGGACAATCCACCCTGACTCGTTTTTATAGTTTACATACTTTTGTATTACCTCTTCTTACTGCCGTATTTATGTTAATGCACTTTCCAATGATACGTAAACAAGGCATTTCCGGTCCTTTATAGAGAATATGAATCATATATATTTGTAATCAATCATTTATCATTTTTGGGGACAATAATATTTCATTGCTACAAATATGGATTATTTAAAAGAATAAGACATGTATTTGGATATTTCCCTTCAAATTAACAAATTGGGGTTATTTATTTTATTTGACATACACGAATAGTTGAAGGGAATTCTCCGAAGAAAAAATGGATTATGGGAGTGTGTGACTTGAACTATTGATTGGGCCATGTAGATATATTATTTTATCTTATCTGCCACATTTGAATTTATAATTAAATGTGTCTTTGTTCCAACCACCATGCAAGCAAGCTCCTACAGAAGAAAGGCCGGTTCGCTTGAAGTGAAAAGAATCTTTTCTATGATCAGACTCGATCATATCCC